ATTTATACGGGAACAAATGGTTATCTGGATGGATTAGAAATTGGACAAGTAAGAAAATTTCTCGTTCAGTTACGCACTTACTTAAAAACGAATAAACCTCAGTTCCAAGAAATCATATCCTCTACCAAGACATTAACCGCTGAAGCAGAAAGTTTTTTGAAAGAAGGTATTCAAGAGCAACTGGAACGTTTTGTACTTCAGGAAAAATAAAAAAAAAGAAATGGATCATTCTGATTTGTGATTCTTTAGTCAATTTTCTTCTTTAATAAAATAATAAAATTTTTCAGAAATTCTATAAATAGAAGTATTTAAGTATATATTAAGTATATATATAATAGAAAGAAGTATATAACTAATATCTGTTTCATAGTAAATCTTAAAGTATTCAGAATTTCTTTCTTATTCTATTTATTTCTTATCTTTTTTCTAAATAGAAAAAAATATATTCTCTAATAATATATAGAAATGTAAATAATAGATAACTATCAATCTATTTATATCTATATTGATATTGCGTCCAATAGGATTTGAACCTATACCAAAGGTTTAGAAGACCTATGTCCTATCCATTAGACAATGGACGCTTTTCGTTTTTTTTACTTTACAAAAAAAAAAAAAGAATATGCGAAATCTTTTTAGCAATTGTGTATTGAAGTAACTTCAATACACAATTGCTATTAGACGATTCTAATAGAGAAAATTTTATCTAAAAAAGGGGGAAATTTAGAATTTAGAGCGGGTAGCGGGAATCGAACCCGCATCGTTAGCTTGGAAGGCTAAGGGTTTTAGTCGACGTCGAGTGATCATTTTGATATTTTTAACGTCTCTAATTCAAAACCGAACATGAAACTTTGGTTTCATTCGGCTCCTTTATGATGGATGGAGAAATTACTAAATAAAAAAAGAAAGGAACCAAATAAAAATCAAAATTCGACCCATAACATCTATGTTAGCTTTTTTTTTGCGTCTGGATGCTTTCACAGAAAATTTTGCTTTCTAGATGATCCTTCTAGAAGATAGAAAAGCAGAACTCGAACAATCTTTCTAGTTACTTCGTTCTTTATTTCTATTTAACGGAATCCTTAGGAAAAGTATTTTGTTTCCACCGAGCTAAAACAATATAATATGTCGATGTCTTTAGTAAACCAAAGTTATCGTTTACTAGCTATTTTGCTTCAAATTTTTCTATACCAAACAATGAATAGAACTGAAGATTTAGTTACGATTAGAAAGAAGCTTTTCTAGCTTTATCCATGGATCCTCTTGTTATACTTATTGAATTGTAAATAGTCATCCAATTCAAAAATTATGTTTCGGAATTTCATAATCCAAATTTCCAATTGATTAGAGTCTTTGGCTACAAATTACGAGAATCTAAAATCTTCCTTGAATTTTTCATTCAAAGGTAAAGGACTAAATCCTTTTAAGAAATAAAGTTTTTGATCGGAAGATTAATCAAACCGAAAGACCCTTTAACTATTAAAGGGGTTAAAGAAACGAATCACACTTTTACCACTAAACTATACCCGCTACAATGCAATTATTACATAGAAATGGATCTTTTGTCGAACAAGGTAATCGGGAGTGTAATAAAAAAATCTGAAAAAAAAAATGAGAAAATTCTAGCGTCGACTTAATAAAATTAGTAAAAGCGAGTTCTTTTTTTTTTCAATTTCAGATCTTTGTTGTCTAAAAATCCATCGGATGGGGCTTTTTAACTTTAACAAAAAAAAGGCCCGGCTGGGGACTGACCAGGCCAGGCTATTAAAATAAAAAAGATCTTTTACTTGTGTTTGGACGAGACAAAATAAAGAAAGGATTCTAGATTTCTATTATTGTGGTTTCATTTATTTCTCTTTCAAGTTCGAGCCTTTTCTTTATCTAATCTTTATCTACACTTTTTCTGTAAATAGAATTACTGAGAAAGTTCTCTAAAAAAGTTACATATATAGTAATATATAGAAATAGATGAAAAATCTTATATATATAAATATATGATCAATCCAGTTATATAATATATAAGAAATTATATAAATTATATATATATATAATAAACTATATAAAATGAAACTATATAAAATGAAAAAAAATATATATAGATTATATAAAAAATAATCTAGACAAAAAAAGAAAGTTTTTAAAGAATAAAGTGGAGAAGGTTTTTTTTTTTCAAGCCTTTTTTTGTCTAATGGAACCTAATAAGTATCCCTTTTCGATTAGGAGAGATGGCTGAGTGGACTAAAGCGTTGGATTGCTAATCCATTGTACGAGTTAATCGTACCGAGGGTTCGAATCCCTCTCTTTCCCTTTTTCCGATGATGTGTAATAGATAAAATCCTACTAAAATTCGAGCATTTACACTAATTAAATAAAGCAATAAAAAACCTTTATTTTTTATTCTTCACGTCCCGGATTACGTCCTGGATCATTAGATAGGAATCCAAATATGAAGAGAGAAACAAAGAATATAACTACAGTGTATACAAAAAGTTTGAGAGTAAGCATTACACAATCTCCAAGATCTTACTAAAAAAAAAAAGAGAATAGATTCTCTATTTTTATACTAAATATCTAATTTTGATACCAATAAATCAAGTTATGTCTTTTTTTCTAGCAAAAAAAAGAAAAAAAAAAGGGGGGGGGGGGATTCAGAAAGTCATTTGTAATAAGATAATAGTCGATTCTTTCATATTCAAACAGATTTGCATACCAATATCTAGATATTTTTTTGGTGAACTTGAATCTAATTAGGTTCTTTCGTTTAGGGAAAAGAGGATAAAATTTAGGAAATAGAATGATCCAGATTTAGTATGGCTACCAAAAAAATTCAATGTACGTCAAGATTGTTTTGATCTTTTGAATCGTTGGAAGAATAAAAATCGTGCATTTTTATAAGACAGTATTAATCATTTCATCGAAAACTTACAGCTGCTTGCCAAACAAAAGCTAAGAGAAGAAAGAAAAGAGGTATTACGGGCATAACATCTACGATTGGATTCAAAAAGGCGTAGGCCTCCGGCAATTTGGCGACTAAAAAAGTGCTTGAAAAAAGGGCAGAATTAAAACAAATACAGATCAAATGAAATATATTAAGCATAACAAAAATTTGTGTTCTTATGGATAATTTAATTTTGATTGAGTTATTAATATATTTTTTATATAAGGAAAAAAAATAAAGAAAGATAGTCTAAAAAGACTTTGTTGAACTTACTCAATCAAAAATTCATTCATTCTCTTATGAGAATTAAAGAAATAATATTTTCATACAATATCTTAATTGAATTCTATGTAATGATCAATAAAGTCAGTTTGATTTTCTATCTACACGTGTCAAAACTCTAGCACCAATGTAATCTCTATTTAATTTGGGTTAAAATTGAATTGACGAACAACTACTAGCAATATTACTCTTTAAGTAGTCTTGAATAAACAAAAGAAATGGGGCGTAGCCAAGCGGTAAGGCAACGGGTTTTGGTCCCGCTATTCGGAGGTTCGAATCCTTCCGTCCCAGAGTACAGCCATTATTTCAACCAAATTCAAAAAAATCGATTTGCTTTTTTATTTGTGTGTGATACGGGTAAGTAAGGTACAACCATAGATTCTAAGAGTAAATAGAAATAGAGATTTCTATTAAAATTGAGATTTGAGATATATAGAATCTAATATGGAATTCATTTGAATTCTGACTGAACCCTTTAATTCACTATTCGATTCAGAGAGAAAGAAAAAGTATAGATTACGATATACTGACTGAACTATGACTATTGATGATTTCATAATTGAATCAATTACCCAAACTAGAGGAATGTTATGGTAAAACTTCGTTTAAAACGATGTGATAGAAAGCAACGTGCAACTTGAATTGAATGACATGATCTCCTGTGGATTTTTTGATCCGCCACTTGGAATATAGGTTCTCTTGTCTCGACATTTTGTGTTCTATTTTACTAGAATCCTACACTTTTTTTGAATATAAAAAAGAGTACAGGATGGAGCTCGAGGATAAGAGAACGTTTTTATTCCTTTGGCAGGAGCAAGGATCTAGGGTTAATGCGAATCAATAAGTTGGAACAACTTCGTAAGTTTTTTTTTTTTTTTTACAAAAAAGAAAAAAGCCCTTTCAAGGAATTTTACAATGGAAAAGGAAATTTTATTAAAATTGTAAAATTCTTTGAATCAAAAGTCTATCATGCGTGAATCAAGCGCTTGTATGATTCTTTGATAGAAAGAAAAGAAATCATAAAGAAATAAATAAAATAAGGGGCTTGTTGCTGCCCTTTTTTAATAAAACGATTCAAGATCACCCAAGTCATGTCTAAACCTAAAGCTTCAAAGTACGGATAAAGAATCCTTAAACAAGGAAATCCAGTTTTCAATTGTTTGAACAACTAGATCAGAATGAAGAATAAAAATTGATTCTAAAAAATGAGACAAACAAAAAAAGGCTTAGAGACTACTCAATAAAAAGAGTACTTAAGGATTTCCTGTTGAGATATTTCAGAGTTATTTAACTTGAGTTACGAGAGTACGAATGTTACGAATGCTTTTTTTTTTAGTTAGGGTTTCAATACTGACTAATTGATTTAATGTTTTTATTAATCTATTTCATATTTTCATTGAGTTAACTTCTACTCATTGAATAGTTTTCTCAAGCCGTACGAGGCCAAAGCCTCTTATACGTTTCTAGGGGGGGTATTATTCATATACATCTATCCCAATGAGCCGTTTATCGAATCGTTGCAATTGATGTTCGATCCTGAAGAGAAGGAAGAGATCTTTGGAAAGTGGGTTTTTATGATCCGATAACTAATCAAACTTATTTAAATCCTCCTGCTATTCTCGATTTCCTTAAAACAGGCGCCCACCCAACAAGAACAGTTCATGATATTTCAAAGAAGGCAGCTATTTTTACGGAATTAAGTATTACTAAAAGGAAATTCAATTAATGAACTAGAAAATAGAAAAAAAAAGAGGATGTGAAAGACTCGTATATCGCTTGGTATCAAATTTTATCTATTCTTTTCTTTCCTCCTCTTTCGCTTCCATCATATTTCTTTTGATTTATTAGGATTTTGATTTATTATTAGTATTCTTCCTAAGGTACGAATACTAAAAACAAACTACTAACAACTACTATGTTTTCTAATCAAATTTATGAAAATCCTTTTTGATCTATAGACATTCTCATTTTTGTAGAAATACAAAATTTTATAGTATAGAAAAAAATACTGTATATATAATAATATATTAATTCTGAATAAAATAAATATATATATATATTAATATATATATTAATATTTGATTGTCTAAATACTAAAAAAAAAATATATATATATTATTATATGAATAATTTATTCATTATTCATAAAAAATTAAAGGCCATAAAAAAAGGGTCTATAAAAAACTATAAAAAGATTTGAGATTACCCTACATGGCTTAGTTTTCATTACATTGTATAAACTAACAAACCAAGGGGTTAAGCTTTTTTATTTCTTTTTTCTATTTTTTCACGATATTAAAAATTCCCAATCATATTGACAACGGTGTATCGACCAAATATAATTCTCTCATAGATAAATAGATCTATTTATTCCTGACGTACACATGACGGGATTTTTTTCTTTATTCTGGTTGTATCTACATATTTGTAGTACTTTTTTTTTTTTGTTTTTTGGGGTTGCTAACTCAACGGTAGAGTACTCGGCTTTTAAGTGCGACTAGCATCTTTTACACATTTGTATGAAGAAAAGGATTCGTCCAGATCTTCGGTAGAGTTTGTAAGACCACGACTGATCCTGAAAGGAATGAATGGAAAAAATAGCATGTCGTATCAAGGGAGAATTCAGATAATATTTTTTTGCTTTCCTGATCGGTACAACTTGTTTTCGGTGTCGACAAAAAAAAGGAATTCGAATTTGGGTTGAGTGAATAAATATAAATGGATGGATAAAAAACCTGTTTTCCTTATTCCAGGAAAAAAAAAAAGAAACGAGCTTCCATTCGTAATTTGAAAAATTACCCGATCTAATTAAATGTTAAAAATAGATTAGTGCCTAATACGGGTATGGGAAGAAATTTTTTTCTTGCGTGTTATTATAAATTTTTTCATGAGTCCTAATTATTTTTTCCCTAGTCCATTTGGGTTAGGTTGGAGATGAATGTGTAAAAGAAGCAGTATATTGATAAAAAAATATAGATTTTTCCTAAATCAAAAGAGCGATTAGGTTACAAAAATAAAGGATTTCTAATCATCTTGTTTTGTTATTCTCTAATATAACGAACAGAAACCTATTAAAGATAGAGAATCCGATTAGCAGTCTACCTGTTTATGAGGTATCTATTGCTTTCGTAATCTAATACCTTATTTTGACTGTATCGCACTATGTGTCATTTCAGAACTCAAGAAACTAAAGACTTTACTTTCAGTTCAAATCGAATTTTAATCCAAATGGAGAAATGTCAAGGATATTTAGAGTTCGATGGGGTTCGGCAACAGAGTTTTCTATATCCACTTTTTTTTCGGGAGTATATGTATGTACTTGCTTATGATCACGGTTTAAATAGATTAAATAGAAATCGCTCCACTTTCTTGGAAAATGCGGATTATGACAAAAAATATAATTCACTAATTGTGAAACGCTTGATTTTGCGAATGTATGAACAGAATCGGTTTATTATTCCCACTAAGGATTTGAACCAAAATCCCTTTTTGAGGCATACCAATCTTTTTTATTATCAAATGATATCTGTTTTATTTGCAGTGATTGTAGAAATTCAATTTTCCCTAAGATCCTCTTTCGAAGGAAAACAATTAAAAAAATCTTATAATTTCCAATCAATTCATTCAATATTTCCCTTTTTAGAAGACAAATTATCATATTTTCATTATGTGTTAGATGTAGTAATACCTTACCCCATCCATCTAGAAATCTTGGTCCAAACCCTACGTTACCGGGTAAAAGATGTCTCTTCTTTGCATTTTTTTCGGTTCTGTCTATATGAGTATTGCAATTGGAAGAATTTTGATATTCATATTCAAAAAAAATCAATTTTTAATCCAAGATTTTTCTTGTTTTTATATAATTCTCATGTATGTGAATACGAATCCATCTTTTTTTTTCTACGCAAGCGGTCTTCTCATTTACGATCGACATCTTATGAAGTCCTTTTTGAGCGAATTTTATTCTATGGAAAAATACAACATTTTTTAAAAGTCTTTGTTACGAATTTTCCGGCGATCCTAGGGTTGCTCAAGAATCCTTTCATACATTATGTTAGATATCACGGAAAATGCATTCTGGTAACAAAGGATACGCCGCTTCTGATGAATAAATGGAAATATTATTTTGTTAATTTATGGCAATGTTATTTTTCCGTATGGTTTCAATCGCAAAAGGTAAATGTAAATCAATTATCTAAAGATAATTTAGAGTTTCTGAGTTATCTGTCAAGTTTGCGATTAAATCCTTTAGTGGTACGTAGTCAAATGCTAGAAAACTC